GGGATCCCATTTCTGTACCAACTCAAGATATGCTTATTGGACTCTATGTATTAACGAGCGGGAATCGCCGAGGTATTTGTGCAAATCGGTATAATCCATCTAATCGCAAAAATCAAAAAAATGAAAAAATTTACAATAATAACTATAAATATACGAAAGAACCCTTTTTTTGTAATTCCTATGATGCAATTGGAGCTTATCGCCAGAAAAGGATCAATTTAGATAGTCCTTTGTGGCTCCGATGGCGACTAGATCAACGCGTTATTGCTTCAAGAGAAGCCCCTATCGAAGTTCACTATGAATCTTTGGGTACCCATCATGAGATTTATGGGTCCTATCTAATAGTCAAAAGTATAAAAAAAGAAATTCTTTGTATATACATTCGAAGCACTGTTGGTCATATTTCTCTTTATCGAGAAATCGAAGAGGCTATACAAGGATTTTGCCGGGCCTGCTCATATGGTACCTAATCTTCTGGTATCTCACTCAGCTAAGTAATTATATGACACCGGTATGAATTTTGTTCTCTCCGGTTCAACTAGGACCATAGGTCCTGAATTTCTACGCGAATCAAGATCGAGAAAAGGAAGTTTTCTAATCATTGACTCAAACCTATTGTCGAACCCCACTCAGCGTAATATGGAGGTACTTATGGCGGAACGGGCCGATCTGGTCTTTCACAATAAAGTGATAGATGGAACTGCCATTAAACGACTTATTAGCAGATTAATAGATCACTTCGGAATGGCATATACATCACACATCCTGGATCAACTAAAGACTCTGGGGTTCCAGCAGGCCACTGCTACATCCATTTCATTAGGAATTGATGATCTTTTAACAATCCCTTCTAAGGGATGGCTAGTCCAAGATGCTGAACAACAAAGTTTGATTTTGGAAAAACACCATCATTATGGAAACGTACACGCAGTAGAAAAATTACGCCAGTCCATTGAGATATGGTATGCTACAAGTGAATATTTGCGACAAGAAATGAATCCTAATTTTAGGATGACCGACCCTTTTAATCCAGTCCATATAATGTCTTTTTCGGGAGCTCGAGGAAATGCATCTCAAGTACACCAATTAGTAGGTATGAGAGGATTAATGTCAGATCCACAAGGACAAATGATTGATTTACCCATTCAAAGCAATTTACGTGAGGGGCTGTCCTTAACGGAATATATAATTTCTTGCTACGGAGCGCGGAAAGGAGTTGTGGATACTGCTGTACGAACATCGGATGCTGGATATCTTACACGCAGACTTGTTGAAGTAGTTCAACACATTGTTGTACGTAGAACCGATTGTGGAACCATCCGAGGGATTTCAGTGAGTCCTGGAAATAGGATGATTCCGGAAAGAATTTTTATCCAAACATTAATTGGTCGTGTATTAGCGGACGATATATATATGGGCCCGCGATGCATTGGCATTCGAAATCAAGATATTGGTATTGGACTTATCAATCGATTCATAACCTTTCAAACACAACCAATATCTATTCGGACTCCCTTTACTTGTAGGAATACATCTTGGATCTGCCGATTATGTTATGGACGAAGTCCTACTCACGGGGACCTGGTCGAATTGGGAGAAGCCGTAGGTATTATTGCGGGTCAATCTATTGGAGAACCGGGTACTCAACTAACATTAAGAACTTTTCATACCGGCGGAGTATTCACAGGGGGGACTGCAGAACATATACGAGCTCCTTCTAATGGCAAAATAAAATTCAATGAGGATTTGGTTCATCCCACACGTACACGCCATGGGCATCCTGCCTTTTTATGTTATATAGACTTGTATGTAACTATTGAGAGTGAGGATATTATACATAACGTCACTATTCCACCAAAAAGTTTACTTTTAGTTCAAAACGATCAATATGTAGAATCTGAACAAGTGATTGCTGAGATTCGCGCGGGAACATACACTCTTAATTTAAAAGAGAGGGTTCGAAAACATATTTATTCTGATTCAGAGGGAGAAATGCATTGGAGTACCGACGTGTATCATGCACCCGAATTTACATATAGTAATGTCCATCTCTTACCAAAAACAAGTCATTTATGGATATTATCAGGAGGTTCGTGCGGATGCAGTGTAGTCCCTTTTTCACTCTACAAGGATCAAGATCAAATTAACGTTCATTCTCTTTCTGTCGAAAGAAGATATATTTCTAGCCTTTCAGTAAATAATGATAAAGTGAGACAAAAATTTTATGGTCTGGATCTCTCTGGTAAAAACGAAAGCGGAATTCCTGATTATTCAGAACTTAATCCAATCCTATGTACGGGTCAATCTAATTTCACATATCCTGCTATTTTCAACGGTAATTCTGATTTATTGGCAAAGAGGCGACGAAATGGATTCATCATTCAATTTGAATCACTTCAAGAACGAGAAAAAGAACTACCACCCCCTTCCGGTATTTCGATTGAAATACCCATAAATGGTATTTTTCGTAGAAATAGTATTCTTGCTTATTTCGATGATCCTCAATACAGAAGAAATAGTTCAGGAATTACTAAATATGGGACTATAGGGGTGCATTCAATCCTAAAAAAAGAGGATTTGATTGAGTATCGAGGAGTCAAAGACTTTAAGCCAAAATACCAAAGGCAAATGAAAGTGGATCGATTTTTTTTCATTCCCGAGGAAGTGCATATTTTACCTGAATCTTCTTCCATAATGGTACGGAACAATAGTATCATTGGAGTAGCTACACGACTAACTTTAAGTATAAGAAGCCGAGTAGGCGGATTGGTCCGAGTGGAGAAAAAAAAAAAAAGGATTGAACTCAAAATATTTTCTGGAGATATACATTTTCCTCGAGAGATGGATAAGATATCCCGACACAATGGCATCTTGATACCACCTGAAAGAGTAAAAAAAAATTCTAAGAAATCAAAAAAATTGAAAAATTGGATTTATGTCCAGTGGATCACACCTACCAAGAAAAAGTATTTTGTTTTTGTTCGACCTGTAATCATATATGAACTAACCGACGGTATAAATTTAGTAACACTTTTCCCACAGGATCTATTGCAAGAAAGGGATAATCTGGAGCTTAGAGTTGTCAATTATATCCTTTATGGAAATGGCAAACCAATTCGGGGAATTTCTGGCACAAGCATTCAATTAGTTCGGACTTGTTTATTGTTGAATTGGGACCGAGACAAAAAAAGCTCTTCTCTCGAAGAAGCGCGCGCTTCCTTTGTTGAAGTAACTACAAATGGTCTGGTTCGAAATTTCCTACGAATAGACTTAGTGAAATCCGATACTTCGTATATCAGAAAAAGGAAAGATCCGTCAGGTTCAGGATTGATCTTTAATAATGAGTCAGATCGCACCAATATCAATCCATTTTTTTCTATTTATTCCAAGACAAGGGTTCCACAATCTCCTAGTCAAAATCAAGGAACTATTCGTACGTTGTTGAATAGAAATAAAGAACGCCCATCTTTGATAATTTTGTCAGCATCGAATTGTTTGCAAATGGATCTATTCAACGATGTAAAAGATTATAATGTCATAAAAGAATCAAGTAAAAAGGATCCTCTAATTGAAATTAGGAATTCGTTAGGACCTTTAGGGGCGGCCCCTCAAATTGTGAATTTTTATTCACTTTATGACTTAATAACTCATAATCCGATCTCCCTAACTAAATATTTGCAACTTGACAATTTAAAACAGACTTTTCAAGTACTTAAATATTATTTAATGGATGAAAACGGGGGGATTTTTAATTCCGATCCATACAGTAACATCGTTTTCAATACATTTAATTTGAATTGGCATTTTCTGCATCATAATTATCACCATAATTATTGTGAAGAAAGACCTAAAAGAATTAGCCTTGGACAGTTTTTTTTTGAAAATGTATGTATAGCGAAAAATAGACCACACCTAAAATCGGGTCAAATTATAATTGTTCAAGTTGATTCTGTAGTAATAAGATCAGCTAAGCCTTATTTGGCCACTTCAGGAGCAACTGTTCATCGCCATTATGGCGAAATCCTTTACGAAGGAGATACCTTAGTTACATTTATATATGAAAAATCACGATCTGGTGATATAACGCAGGGTCTTCCAAAAGTCGAACAAGTATTAGAAGTGCGTTCGATTGATTCAATATCGATGAGCCTAGAAAAGAGAATTGAGGGTTGGAACGAGCGTATAACAAGAATTCTTGGAATTCCTTGGGGATTTTTGATTGGTGCTGAACTAACGATAGTGCAAAGTCGTATCTCTTTGGTTAATAAGATCCAAAAGGTTTATCGATCCCAGGGGGTGGAGATCCATAATAGACATATCGAAATTATTGTACGTCAAATAACATCAAAAGTGTTGGTTTCAGAAGATGGAATGTCGAATGTTTTTTCACCTGGAGAACTCATTGGATTGTTGCGAGCGGAACGAACAGGGCGTGCTTTGGAAGAAGCGATCTGTTACCGAGCCGTATTATTGGGAATAACGAAAGCATCTCTAAATACTCAAAGTTTCATATCGGAAGCAAGTTTTCAAGAAACTGCTCGAGTTTTAGCAAAAGCCGCCCTCCGCGGTCGTATCGATTGGTTGAGAGGTTTGAAAGAGAACGTTGTTCTAGGAGGAATGATACCTGTTGGTACCGGATTCAGAGAATTAGCGCACCGTTCGAGGCAACATAACAATATTCCTTTAGAAACCCCCCCAAAAAAATTTTTCGAGGGGGAAATGAGAGATATTTTGTTCCACCACAAAGAATTATTTGATTTTTGCATTTCAACGAATTTACATGATACATCAGAACAAGCATTTCTAGGATTTAATGATTCATAAAAGTGGAGTCATCCTGTTAACTAGCCGCGTTGATTTGGTAATAAGATAATAACGAATAGAAAAAAATTAATGGCTTGGATCGTGTATCAACAGTCAATCCCCGGTCGAGGTAGAGGATAAGGTTCCATGGGAACAATTATTTATTTCTATTTCAGCTCGTCTCTTTTTTTTAAGAAAAAAGCGAGGAAGTGGGGGGAGAAATGACAAGAAGATATTGGAACATCCATTTGGAAGAGATGATGGAAGCAGGAGTTCATTTTGGTCATGGTACTAGGAAATGGAATCCTAGAATGGCACCTTATATCTCTGCAAAACGTAAAGGTATTCATATTATCAATCTTACTAGAACTGCTCGTTTTTTATCAGAAGCTTGTGATTTAGTTTTTGATGCAGCAAGTAGGGGAAAACAATTCTTAATTGTTGGTACCAAAAATAAAGCAGCGGATTCAGTAGCCCGGGCAGCAACAAGGGCTCGGTGTCATTATGTTAATAAGAAATGGCTGGGGGGGATGTTAACAAATTGGTCTACTACAGAAACGAGACTTCATAAGTTCAGGGACTTGAGAACGGAACAAAAGACGGGGGGACTCAACCGTCTTCCGAAAAGGGATGCCGCTATGTTGAAGAGACAATTATCTCACTTGCAAACATATCTGGGCGGTATTAAATATATGACGGGGTTACCCGATATTGTAATAATCGTTGATCAGCAAGAAGAATATCGGGCTCTTCAAGAATGTATCACGTTAGGAATTCCAACTATTTGTTTAATTGATACAAATTGTGACCCCGATCTCGCAGATATTTCGATTCCAGCGAATGATGATGCTATAGCTTCAATCCGATTAATTCTTAACAAATTAGTATTTGCAATTTCTGAGGGTCGTTCTAGCTCTATACGAAATTCTTGATTAATAATAAGATAAATCAATTTTTGGGGAACTCCATAGATTTAGGGAATTGGTTACTATTCCCGAATCGCACAAAAGAGATAAAAAAAACAAGGAATATTGTAATGTAAGAAATTGGTATCAAAAATAGACAACTCAAGGCAAGTCGAAAAAAAGACAGTCGAATCAAAATAATTTGTTTTACAGTTCTATTTCTTTCAGAGGGCAATATGAATATTCTATTATGTTCTATCAACACACAAAAAGGGTTATACGATATATCTGGTGTGGAAGTCGGCCAACATTTGTATTGGCAAATAGGAGGTTTCCAAGTGCATGCCCAAGTACTTATTACTTCTTGGGTTGTAATTGCTATCTTATTAGGTTCAGCCATTATAGCTGTTCGTAATCCACAAACCATTCCTACTGACGGTCAGAATTTCTTCGAATATGTCCTTGAATTCATTCGAGACGTGAGCAAAACTCAGATTGGCGAAGAATATGGTCCATGGGTTCCCTTTATTGGAACTATGTTTCTATTTATTTTTGTTTCGAATTGGTCGGGGGCTCTTTTACCTTGGAAAATCATACAGTTACCTCACGGAGAGTTAGCCGCACCCACAAATGATATAAATACTACTGTTGCTTTAGCTTTACTCACATCAGTAGCATATTTCTATGCGGGTCTTAGCAAAAAAGGATTAAGTTATTTCGGTAAATACATTCAACCAACTCCAATCCTTTTACCCATTAACATCTTAGAAGATTTCACAAAACCCTTATCACTTAGTTTTCGACTTTTCGGAAATATATTAGCTGATGAATTAGTAGTTGTTGTTCTTGTTTCTTTAGTACCTTTAGTAGTTCCTATACCTGTTATGTTCCTTGGATTATTTACAAGTGGTATTCAAGCTCTTATTTTTGCAACTTTAGCTGCAGCTTATATAGGCGAATCCATGGAGGGTCATCATTGATTAGTTTTCTAAATAGGCTTTTTTTTTGAGCTTAGACCAAGGCAATGTATACATGGCTCAAGATAATCTACTTAGGGAACATAAATATACAAATAATCTCAAAATAAGGAAGGTATATACTATCTAGGGAGTAAGAGTAATAGGAAAAAAAAAGATTACGATATTTGGGAATTGTAAAAAAAGGAAAGAGATCGAAAAGATCTTTTTCCTCTCACCGATTGAGCAAAAGAAAAAAAAATAATAAATTACATGAACTTAGATTAATCAAATATTGATATTTCTATGCAAGGATTCGGACTAATGAATTTGTTCAGTTAGATTGATTGTCTCCATGTGGGATAATTCTAAAAAGAAAGGGTTTACAAAAAACGAGAAAAAAGGATTGGGTAGGGTAGAGTGGAGTCAACTAGATGTATTGAATCGAATTGCTATAAGACAACCCTTGTGGATGTTTCGAAGAATGATTCTAGAATTCGATGGAATTCAAGATATGAATAATTGGTTTACGTTAGGGAAGAAACACATGTATATGTTATATTAGATATTAACTAGTTATATAGGAACTAAAGATATATCTAATCCGCCCTACTACTGTGAATTTAGATAGGGCTTACAATGGAAGTCCTTCTGTTTCGTCTGTAATGTAATTTTGAATTCAATATTGAATCGAGAGATTAAATCAAGAAAAAGAATGAAGAATTCAAAGAATGCTTTAGAAAAAATAAAGAAATGGAAGAACAAAAGTCGTATGGATTCACAAAAACTACGTGGATGGATAGGAACTAAAAAAGAGAGATTGAAGTAGTTCGGACGATTCAATAATATTATTACTTCAATTCGGAGTTTTTAGTTGGATAAATCTTAGTGATGGAATAATAAGTTATAATTCATTGGTTGATTGTATCATTAACCATTTCTTTCTTTTGGTGTGAGGAACTTATCATGAATCCACTGATTTCTGCCGCTTCCGTTATTGCTGCTGGGTTGGCCGTCGGGCTTGCTTCTATTGGACCTGGGGTTGGTCAAGGTACTGCAGCGGGCCAAGCTGTAGAAGGGATCGCGAGACAACCCGAGGCGGAGGGAAAAATCCGAGGTACTTTATTGCTTAGTCTGGCTTTTATGGAAGCTTTAACAATTTATGGACTGGTTGTAGCATTAGCACTTTTATTTGCGAATCCTTTTGTTTAATCCTAAAAAAATTACGTATTTTTTTTTCGTATTTTATTTACTTGGACTTGCTGCTCTTGCTTTTTCGAATTATATGAAGCTTTCACTCCTACAATTACTTATTCGTTGGGACAATAACCTATGGGAAGGATTGATTTGAGGATGAGGCATTAGCATACTGACTCGCCTTCTTCCTTCCCTTTCTTAGTCCAATCTCGAATGGAACTTTTTTTTAGGATTGTTACAACATATTTTTTACTCTATTTCGAATAGAAATAGGAAATTAATAAAATAAAAAAAATAGAAAGAAATAGATAATTAGTTTGATCTATAAAAGGAGATCATATGAAAAATGTAACCGATTCTTTCATTTCTTTGGGTTACTGGCCATCCGCCGAGAGTTTCGGATTTAATACCGATATTTTAGCAACAAATCCAATAAATCTAAGCGTAGTGCTTGGTGTATTGATTTTTTTTGGAAAGGGAGTGTGTGCGAGTTGTTTATTTCAAGAATAAGTTGGATACAACCAACTGTACTTTTCTAGTTATAACTACGAAAAGGTGCATGATCCCGCGAATGACTTCTGACAAAATGAAGAAATCATATTGAAGAACCATAGCATTTCGTGATTCATTGGTAAATAAACTTTGATTCTCTATCAACCAATAATGTGGGACTATTAACATGGTTAAAGCTAAACCGTTTGAAGTCCGGACGCAGCATGGTACTCTTTCTACTACTATGTTAATACATAAATCGTTTCAAATAGTTGGGATTTTTTTTTCGATATAGAACACTCATGTCGATAAAATGATTTGAACCCCCTTTTTTTATTATTTTATATTTTAATAGAATATTAGAATTTTTTTGTAAAAAACTAAAAAAATGAGGATTTCACCCTCATTTTTTTCTTTTTTATCCAATGCTGAATCGATGACCTATGTTATGTATAAAGTAAGAAAAATTCTTTGGATTTCAAGAAAAAAAAAAGAAACAACTTTGCTGACAATTGTTTGTTTGGTCAGAAGAGTCCTCCGAATATTCGGGTCTTGGATTAATGATCAATATTTTTTTTATTTTTCTTTGTGGAATATGAATAGAGAAAAGAGGATAGGCTCATTACATTCAAAAAGATATATGGGAATTTCCCAGAAATAATTGCAATAATTGAGCGTGAGAGCCAAATGAATCGAAAGATTCATGTTTGGTTCGGGAAGGGATCGTCGAAGTTTTGAAATGAATGGAAAGACAATCTACTTTCATTAAGTGATTTATTAGATAATCGAAAACAGAGGATCTTGAAAACAATTCAAAATTCAGAAGAACTCCGGGGGGGGGCCATTGAACAGCTGGAAAAAGCCCGGGCCCGCTTACGAAAAGTCGAAATGGAAGCGGATCAGTTTCGAGTGAATGGATACTCTGAGATAGAACGAGAAAAATTGAATTTGATTAATTCAACTTCTAAAAGTTTGGAACAATTAGAAAATTATAAAAATGAAACTATTCGTTTTGAACAACAAAAAGCCATTAATCAAGTACGACAACAGGTTTTCCAACAAGCCTTACAAGGAGCTCTAGGAACTCTTAATAGTTGTTTGGACAACGAGTTACATTTACGTACCATCAGTGCTAATATTGGCATGTTTGGGACGATGAAAGAAATAACTAACTGATTAGTCCTTCTACTGTAGGCATTATTTTTTTTCTTCAAAAAAAAAGAATTACGAAATACTCATGGTAACCATTCGAGCAGATGAAATTAGTAATATTATCCGTGAACGTATTGAGCAATATAATAGAGAAGTCAAAATTGTAAATACCGGTACTGTACTTCAAGTAGGCGACGGCATTGCTCGGATTTATGGTCTTGATGAAGTAATGGCAGGTGAATTAGTAGAATTTGAAGAGGGTACTATAGGCATAGCTCTAAATTTAGAATCAAATAATGTTGGTGTTGTATTAATGGGTGATGGTTTGCTGATACAGGAGGGAAGTTCTGTAAAAGCAACGGGAAGAATTGCTCAGATACCAGTAAGCGAGGCTTTTTTAGGTCGTGTTATAAATGCCCTGGCTAAACCTATTGATGGCCGAGGTGAAATTTCATCTTCTGACTCTCGGTTAATTGAATCCCCCGCTCCTGGTAT